TGAAGGGTTTCATTTTTGTAATTTTCTAATTGTTCCAAACTCTCAGAAGTCGCATTAATCAAATTTACTTTTTCCCGTTCTATCTCAGAGTATCCATTTATTCGATATTCCTCTGCTTCCATTTCCACTTTCCGTAAACGAGCCCGAGCTCGTTCAAGCTGCTCAATGGCCCCTTTACGCAATTCTTCCGAATTTCGAATAGTACTCAAAATCCTCTGTTTTCGATTATCTAATAAATCATTTAATGAAAGTAGATTATCTTACCATTAATTTTACAACTTCCATGATCTCTTCCCGAACCAAACATGAATCTTTCGATTCATTTGGCTCTCACGCTCAATTTTTTATTTTATGGGCACTTTCATATCTTTTTTTTAATGTAATGAGCCTATCCTCTCTAGTTCTGTTTGTATGCAAACATATCAAAACCGATACAAGACCAGAATATTATAAGGACTCTTCCGACCAGACAAAAATCTCTAATTGTCCGCAAAGCAAAGTTGTTTCTTTATTTGTTCTTTATTTAAATTTCAATGAAATTTTTATTTTTATTCAAATCCAAAAATTTATCTTTTTTATACATAGGTCGTCGATTCGGCATTGGATATTGGATAATAAAACGCAGGGCGCCCTTTTATTTATTCTAGTAAAGGGTTCAAATGATTTTATTGATATGAGTGTTATATATCAGAAAAATTACCAACTATTCTTTTTTAAACCATTTCGATATTAACGTAATGGTAGAAAGAGTACCATGTTGTGCCCAGACTTCAAACAGTTTAGCTTTAACCATGTTAATGGTCTCACTTTATTGGTTGATAGAGAATCAAAGTTGACTTACCAATAAAGAACGAAATGCTATGATTCTTACATATGATTTATTAATTTATTCAGAAGGAATTCGTCGAGATTGTACACTTTTTTCCTATTTATCTTATTCTAAAAAAAACTATGTATATAAATAACACAAATAAAGTATATAAATAACACAAATAAAGTATATAAATAACACAAATAAATAAAGTGCAGCCGGTTGGGTCCAACCTATTCTTGAAATATACAACTCGCACACACTCCCTTTCCAAAAAAAATCAATACACCAAGCACTACACTTAGATTTATTAGATTTGTTGCTAAAATATCGGTATTAAACCCGAAACTCCCGGCAGATGGCCAGTGGCCTAAGGAAACGAAAGAATCGGTTACATTTTTCATATACTCTCCTCTTATAGATAGGACTAACAAAGAACAGAGTTCTTTTTGTATCACTTGACTTGCCCTTTTTTGATCGATTTCTTTTTCTTAATTTTTTTCTTTGTTTTAAGTTTCCGATAAGATACTTATTAAGTTGGGTCCTAGGTCTTGTAGAAATTGCAAAATATTTCCCCTATTCAAACACTTCCTAAAAAGAAAGTAAAAATTCCATCGTACTAACCGAAGGACGGGAAGGAATAAAGCGAGCAAATCCACTAATTCGTCATCTTCAAATCAGTCTTTCCCGGGGTATTGTTCCAACAAATACATAATTGTAGGAGTAAAGTAGTGATATAATTCACAGAAGCAAACCACAACGAATTAATAAAATAAGAATAAAGTGTGTAATGCACTTTTTTACATTTTCGTTCTAGGGTGAAATTAAACAAAAGGATTTGCAAATAAAAGTGCTAATGCCACAACGAGCCCATAAATGGTTAAAGCTTCCATAAAAGCTAGACTAAGTAATAAGGTGCCTCTTATTTTTCCTTCTGCTTCTGGTTGTCTCGCAATACCTTCTACGGCTTGGCCTGCAGCAGTACCTTGACCAACTCCAGGTCCAATAGAAGCAAGCCCTACGGCCAATCCAGCAGCAATAACGGAAGCGGCAGAAATCAGTGGATTCATGATGATAGGTTCCTCGCACCAAAAAAAAATGGTTAATGATACAATCAACCAAGAAATTCTTACTTATTTGATCACTAAAAAATATCGAATCGAAGTAACTAAAACTTCGAAAAAAAAATATATAGATAGGGATAAACCCTATATATAACTAATATATATCTACTATCACATATACATTTGTTTCTTTCATAACGGAAACCGCCCGCATTTTTTATTGAATCAGATTCTAGAATAATTCGTCGAAAAATATACAGAAACTGTAGCTGGACTTATAGACATTACATATAGACATATATATAGTGTGATCTCCCTAACCCATCCTTCGTAATATCGTCTATCTTTCCTCTTAGAACTCTAGTCATATATACATATGGATTTCTTATTTCTATCTATATATGTATATGTTACCGAACCAAGTATATTTTCTTGAACCATGCATTGCCTCAGTCGGGGTAAGCTTAAAAAAAGAAGACTCTTTTGAAAACTAATCAATGATGACCCTCCATGGATTCCCCTATATAAGCCGCGGCTAAAGTTGCAAAAATGAGAGCTTGAATACCGCTTGTAAATAATCCAAGAAACATGACAGGGATAGGAACTACTGAAGGTACTAAAGAAACAAGAACAACAACTACTAATTCATCCGCCAATATATTTCCGAAAAGTCGAAAACTCAGAGATAAAGGTTTTGTGAAATCTTCTAGGATGTTAATTGGTAAAAGGATTGGAGTTGGTTGAATGTATTTTCCAAAATAGGCCAATCCTTTTTTGGTAAGACCCGCATAAAAATATGCCACGGACGTGAGTAAAGCTAAAGCAACAGTAGTATTTATGTCATTCGTGGGGGCAGCCAACTCTCCATGAGGTAACTGTATGATTTTCCAAGGTAAAAGAGCTCCAGACCAATTAGAAACAAAAATAAATAAGAACATGGTTCCAATAAAGGGAACCCAAGGCCCATATTCTTCTCCAATCTGAGTTTTACTCAAGTCTCGAATAAATTCAAGAACATATTCAAAGAAATTCTGCCCGTCGGTAGGAATAGTTTGTGGATTCCGAACAGTTATGATAACTGACCCCAATAAAATAGCAATTACTACCCAAGAAGTGATAAGTACTTGAGCATGAATTTGTAAACCTCCTATTTGCCAATATAAATGTTGGCCTACTTCTACACCTGATATATCGTAGAATCCTTTGAGTGTTTTAATGGAACATGGTATAACATTCATATTGCCCTCTGACAGAAATCAAACTAAAAAAAAAAATTATTTTGATTCAACCATCTCTTTTTCAACTTATCTACTTTCATCATTAATCATATATTTAAAATACCAAGAAATCACATAACATAATATCCCATTTTATCTCTTTTTAAAAATGCAAGACAAGAATAGTAACCAATCTAATAAATAAAAATAATTAACTAATCTTATTATTCTTAATCATAACATAATCATAATCAATGACTTCTTATATAGCTAGAACGACCCTCACAAATTGCGGATACTAATTTGTTAAGAATCAATCGGATTGAAGCTATAACGTCATCGTTGATTGGAATCGAAATATCTGCAAGATCCGGGTCACAATTTGTATCGATTAAACAAATTGTTGGAATTCCCAAAATGACACATTCTCGAAGAGCTGTATATTCTTTTTGTTGATCAACGATGATTACAATATCGGACAACCCAGTCAGATATTTGATCCCACCCAGATATGTTTGCAAAGTCGATAATTTTCTCTTTAACATTGCTGCATCTCTTTTAGGGAGACAGTTGAGTTTCCCCATCTTTTGTTCTCCTCTTAAGTCTCTGAACTTATGAAGTCTCGTTTCTGTAGTGGACCAATTCGTTAACATACCACCGAGCCATTTTTTATTAACATAATGACATCGAGCCCTTATTGCAGCTGAGACTACTAAATCCGCTGCTTTATTTTTGGTACCAACCATTAAAAAGGTTTTCCTCAACTTGCTGCATCAAAAACTAAATAACAGGCTTCTGATAAAAAACGAGCAGTTCTAGTAAGATTTGTAATATGAATACCTTTACGCTTTGCAGAAATGTAAGGGACCATTCTAGGATTCCATTTCTTAGTACCATGATCAAAATGAACTCCCGACTCCATCATCTCTTCCAAATGGATGTTCCAATACCTTCTTGTCATTTTTCCCGCGCTTTCTCTTTTTTTTTTTAGAAATAACTAATTGTTCCTACGGAACCTTATAACGAGGTTGACCATTGATACATAGTCCGAACTATTCATTTTTTTTTATTACTTACTTCATTTTTTTACTTAACAAAACTAGAAAGGAAAAAGAAAAAATATCTGCTTAGGAATTATGAAATCGCGTAAATGAATTTTCTAATGTGTCATGGAAATTCTTTGGGCTACAAGAACAAAAAAATTCTCGATGGTGTAACAAAATATCTCTCATTTCCAACTTGAATACATTTTTCTTTTTTATTTCAAAATGAATGTTTTTGTCTTGCCTTGAACGGTGCACTAATTTTTTAAATCCGGTACCGATAGGGATAATTTCCCCCAGAACTACATTTTCTTTCAGACCCTTCAACCAATCAATACGCCCCCGTAGAGCAGCTTTTGCTAAAACTCTAGCAGTTTCTTGAAAACTTGCTTCAGATATGAAGCTTTGAGTATTCAGAGATGCCCTCGTTATTCCTAATAAAATTGCCCGATAACAGATCGCTTCGTCTAAAGTACGCCCTGCTCGTTCTGCTCGCAGCAATCCGATTAATTCTCCAGGCGAAAAAACATTAGACATTCCGTCTTCTGAAACCAACACTTTTGATGTTACTTGTCGTACAATAATCTCTAGATGTCTATTATGAATCTGCACCCCTTGAGATCGATAAACCTTTTGGATCTTATTAACCAAAGAGATATGGCTTTGGGCTATAGTTAGCTCAGCTCCAATTAAGAATCCCCAAGGAATTCCAAGAATTCTTGGTATACGTTCGTTCCAACCTTCGACTCTCCTTTCAAGGTTCATCGATATTGAACCAATCGAACGCACTTCTAAGATTTGCTCCACTTTTGGAAGTCCCTGCGTTATGTCACCAGATCGGGATTTTTCATATATAAATGTAACTAATGTATCTCCTTCAGAAAGGGTTTCTCCGTAATGTCCGTGAACAGTCGCTCCTGGAGTAGCCAAATACGGCTTAGCTGATCTTATAACTAAGGAATCGACATGAACAATTAAAATTTGACCAGATTTTTTTATATGTGTCCCATATTTAACTAGACATAGATTTTCACAAATAAATTGTCCAATGCTAATTATTGTGGATGTTTCTTCACAATAATTGTGATGTAAAAAGTACCAATTCAAATGGGATGGATTCAAAATGATGGTATTGCATGGGTTGGGATTATAAATCCTTCTATTTTCATCTATTAAACAGTATTTAAGTACTTCAAATACTTGGAAAGTCGCTTTCAAATTATCAAGTATCCAATATTTGTTTACCAAGATCTGATTATGAGTTATTAAATAGTAAGCTGAATAAAAGTTCACTATTTTAGATACAATAGTACCTAGGGGACCTAACAAATCCCTAATTAGAATTATGGGATTCAATTCTTTTGCCGTGATGTTATATTTCGAACCATTGAATGGACATGGGCCAACTCGAGAACAATTGAATGATGACAAAATTATCAAAGCCTTATTTTGATTCAACAATGTACCAATAGTTGCTTGATGCTGAGTAACTACTGAAATCTTCACTTTCGAAAAAAAAGGGTTGATATTGGTGCAATCTAATCCATTATCGGGGATCAATCCCGAACCCGCCGTATCATACCTTTTTTCGGCATATGAAAGACTAGACTTTACTAACTCCATTTTTATGAAATTTTGAATCAGATCATTTGCCCTTACCTCAACAAGAGAAGCATGAACTTCTTCTATAGAACCATTTTTTTCTTGGTCCCAATTCAATACTAAGCAAGTCCGAACTAATTGAATACTTGTGTGAAAAATTCCACGAATTGACTTTCCGTTTCCATAAAGGATATAATTGACAATTCTAAGTTGGACATTATCTTTTTCCTGCAAGAGATCTTGAGTGAAAAGTTTTGCTAAATTTATCCCATCAGCTATTTCATATGTGATTACGGGTCGAACCAAAACAAAATACTTTTTTTTAATGGGTGTGATTCGTTGGACATAAATCCAATTTTTACAAATTTTTGATTCCTTATAATTTTTTTTTTTCATTCCCGGTGGTATTAAAATGCCGCTGTGTCTAGATATCTTATCTGTCTCTCCGGGAAAATGAATATCCCCAGAAAAAATTTGTAGTTCAATACTTTTTTTTTTTATCTCCACTCGGACTAATCCACCTACTTGGCTTCTTGTATTTGTATTTAAAGCGAGTTGTGTATCTACTTCAATGATACTATTGTTCCGGACCATTAGGTACGAAGATCCGGGTAAGATATGCACCTCTTCAGGAATAAAAAAAAACCGATCCACTTTCATTTTATATTTTGGACTAAATTCTTTTACTCCTCGATACTCAATAAAATCTTCTTTTTTTACGATTGAATCCACCTCTACGGTCCCATATTTAGTAATTCCTGAACTGTTTCTTCTATATTGTGGGTCGTCAAAATAAGCAAGAATACTATTTCTATGTAAAATACCATTTGTGGGTATTTCAATCGAAATACCAAAAGAGGGTATTAGTTCTTTCTCTCCTTCTGGATTATATTGTAATGGAATGCTAAATCTATTTCTTCGCCTTTTCGCCAATAAATCAGAATTCTCTTGGAGAATCGAAGGATATATAAAATCAAAATGCCTATTGGAGATGATTTGATCAAGTCTTGAATAGTCAAAAATTTCCCTATCTTTTTTAACGGAAGGATCCAACAATTTATGCCTTACTTGATCATTAGTAATTGAGAAGTCAGAGATATATCTTTCGTCGACAGAAAAAGAATAAAAATTAATTTGATCTTGATCTTTGTGGAGTGAAAAAGACACTATACTGGATCCGCGCGGACTTCCTGCTAATAACCATAAATGACTTGTTTTTGGTAATAGATGAACGTTACTATATGTATATTCGGGTGCATGGTAGACATTGGTACTCCAGTGCATTTCTCCCTCTGATTCAGAATAAATATGTTTTCGGACCTTCTCTTTAAAATGAAAAGTAGACGTTCCAGTACGAATCTCAGCAATAACTTGTTCAGATTCTACATATTGATTATTTTGAACTAAAATCAAACTTTTGGGAGGAATATTCACACTATGTAGAATATCCCGACTCTCAATAGTTACATACAAGTCTATAGAACATAGAAAAGCAGGATGCCCGTGACGGGTACGTGTGGGATGAACCAAATACTCGTTGAACTTTATTTTTCCGTTAGAAGGAGCTCGTACATGTTCGGCAGTACCGCCCGTGAATACTCCACCCGTATGAAAAGTTCTTAATGTTAGTTGAGTCCCTGGTTCCCCAATTGATTGCCCCGCAATAATACCTACAGCTTCCCCCAATTCAACCAGATCGCCGTGAGTGGAACTTCTACCATAACATAATTGACAGATCCAAGATGTATTCCTGCAAGTAAAAG